CGTACACTGGAATTTGAAAGATAACCTAATAAGGCGAAAGAATGCTTGGATAATGGGTTTATATGGATCTTTTTTGGTTGAAAGCACATATCAAAATGACATTGACATAAATTGACAAGATAATATTTCCATTTTTTCAGCAGAAAAGGCGTATCCTTTGAGACCAGAATGGATTTTCCTTGATATCTAACATAATGTATGAAAGGATCCTTGAGCAAGCATAGGATGTCCCGAAAATCATTAGCAAAGACTTCTGCAAAATGTTCTATTTTTCCATAGAAATATATTCGCTCAAGAAAAACCGGAGAAAATGTTAATCGAAAATGAAAGGATTGATTACGAAGAAAAAAGAAAAGGGATTCGTATTCATATACATGAGAATTATATAGGAACAAAAATAATCTTGGATTACTTTTTGCAAAAATAGAAATCGATTTTTTTGGAATAATGAAACTGTTCCAATTCCAATACTCGTGAACAACGAGGCGTAATAAATGCAAAGAAGAAGGATCTTTCACCCAGTAGCGAAGGGTTTGAACCAATTTTTCTAGATGGATGGGATAAGGTATTATCCCATCTGACACATAATTGAAATATGGGAATTTGCCCTCTAAAAAAGGAAATATTGAATGAATTGATCGTAAATTATGAGATTTTACTATTTCTGACCCTTCTAAAGAAGATACTAATCGTAGTGAAAATGGAATTTCCACAATGACTGCAAACCCTTCCGATATCGTTTGAGAATACAAATTTTTGTTATACCTAAAAAATCGATTTTGGCTAGAATCATTAGCAGAAATAATTAAATGATTCTGTTGATACATTCGAGTAATTAAACCTTTTACAATTAGTAAACTATATTTATTGCCATAACCTAAATTTTCCAACAAAATAGATCTATTTAAATCACGATCATGAGCAAATGTATAAATATACTCCCGAAAGATAAGTGGGTATAAGAAGTCATTTTTTCGAGATCTATCTAGTTCGAAATATTTTTGAGATTTCTCTATTTTCATTTTCAACTCGATTTACTTGAAGCAAAGATAGGGGGTTTATTGGGTTATTAAACGATACATAATGTGATACCATAAAAACAAAATGGTATAATATAAAAAAAAAGAATAGATACCTCGGAAATAGTTAAACTGATCAACGGACTCTCTATCCTCTCTTTTTTCCATCTAATCTAATAGGTTTATGTTCATTATAGGATAAGAAGATGACTAGAAATCCTTTACTTTTTCAAGTCAATCACTCTTTTTTTGATTTTGGTTTGGAAACATCTTTATCAATATACTCTTTCTTCTACACATTGAACCCCCCAAAAGGGAGAATAGCTAATAGTTAGGACTCATTAAAAAAATCGAAAATCAACTCAAGAAAAAGTCTTTCCCGCACCAGGCACTAATATATTTTTAACGTCTAATTAGATCGGAAAATCATTCGAATTAAGAACAGGAGCTCGTTGCTTTTTTTTTTCCTATAATTGGAGCCGCGGAGCTCTATCCATTTATTAACTCGACCCAGCCCCAGCTTTGAATTTGAATTCTTTTTTTATGTTCCGAACCAAGAATTCAAACAAGGGTTGTTTGGGGCCAATCCGCTAAGAATGAAATATTCTCAGAATTCTCCATTGATACGACATGCTGTTTTTTCCATGCATTCCTTTCAGGATCAGTCGTGGTCTTACAAACAATACCGAGGGTATAGACGAATCCCTTTCTTCCTTTCTTCATACAAATGTGTAAAAGCTGTTAGCCGCACTTAAAAGCCGAGTACTCTACCATTGAGTTAGCAACCCAAATACAAATAAAATAATTAGGTTACGTAGATAGAATCGGAATTAAAATAGATAAAGATATTGAAGCGCATGACACAATCAAAACATTAAACTAACAAAAAAAGACAACAAAAAAGACAAGACTTTTGTATCACAGCAAATCCATCAAATCTATTGTTTGAATGAATAAAACAAAAAAAAAGCAGAAATTGGAATGGAATAGATATAAATAGATCCCTAGATAAGATCTAATTACCCAGTTGGATTATATTTATTTGATACACTGTTGTCAATATGAATGTATATGTGTTAAGAAAGAAATACAATATATGAAATAGAAGACACAATGAAGAAAACAAAAGAAATAATTCAATTTAAATAAAATATTTAAATAAAATAGAAAATTAAATAATAACAAGAAATCATTCGTACCCCTCGATAACTCAAGTTGGATAATTTTCTAATACAATACCCACAAGGACTTTTAGACATTTCATTTATTAAACGATCTAGAATCCCCTTTCTTTTTGTTTGTCTTCTTTAAAATCTATTTTGATTTTTTATTCTGATTTAATTAAATTGTTAAAACAATTGAAATTGAAAACGGCATTTCCTTGTTCCAGGATCTTTATCTTGGCCTTGAATCATTGAGTTTAGACATTACTTCGACAATCTTTAATTGTTTCAAAATAGCAGCAACATATCATTTTTTGTGATTTCTTTCTATCAAAGAATCAGACTCACGATTGATTCCTCCGTGATACACTTTTTTTTGATCAAAAGAGTTTGGACAACTCCAACAAAATTCTTGGATTTTCAATTCTAGAATCGTGAATAGTCATTGGTTCGGCCGGTACGCAGTAATCTAGATTTTGTAACTTCTATTAAGTTCTTTCTGAAGAAGTGTCAGAAAGAATTCACCCCCTATTTTATTTGAATTTTATTGATATTTTATTGTATGACATTATTTCTATAAATATTTTTTGATTTACATTAGCCTAAACCAGCCTAAGTATACGGATATGATGAAAAAAAAACTAGATTTAATTACATCCGCGTATTATTTGAGCACGATAATATTTGTGAAAGAAAGATATGATTTCGAGAAATAAAAATAAGAAACAAAAATTGCATTTATTATACTATTAACTATAAATATATTTATTAAATATATTTAGGAGGTTGTTCAAAAAAAACCTTTATTTTGATATATGAAATAGGTATGCTCTGGGACGGAAGGATTCGAACCTCCGAATGGCGGGACCAAAACCCGTTGCCTTACCGCTTGGCCACGCCCCATTTCTATTTTGATTCAACATTAATAAAAACTAATATTGGTATTGGTTCTTTGTCAATTCTCACCCCAATATCCAAAAATATATATGAATTAGCTTGTTGTTCACATTTTGATATGTGAGATATAGAATTAAACTAAATTTTTTGATCATTGATCATAATATATAATTCCATTAAGATAATGTATGAAAATATGATTTCTTCTATTTTTTTTAGTTGATAATTGAAGGATTTTTCATTGACTGATTAAAGTTTTTGGTCTACCTTACTTTATTTTGTATTAATTTTTATATCAAATCAATGGCATATTAATAACTCAGTCAAAATACAATTATCTTCAAGAACAAAATGTTTGTTATGCTTAATATTTTTAGTTTAATTTGTATCTGTCTTCATTATGCCCTTTATTCAAGCAGTTTTTTCTTCACAAAATTGCCGGAAGCGTACGCTTTTTTGAATCCAATCGTAGATGTTATGCCAGTAATCCCTGTGCTCTTTTTTCTATTAGCCTTTGTTTGGCAAGCTGCTGTAAGTTTTCGATAAGATTTTTAATACTGTTCTAGAATAATTTATGATTTATTCGAGAAAAAAATTATAGCAATTGATAAGATCAGATAAGTCTTATAGTATAAGCCCTTAATTCAAACATTCAAGTTATTGTATAGATGTATAGACGTGAAAAATCTGGATTACCGCATTTCCTCGTTCTGAACTTTTTTCCATTCCATTAAAAGAAACCTATTAGAGCCCCCCAAAATATCTAATTTTTGGTATGAAAAAAATTTGGCAACGAAAGGCTCGACTCTTATTTTATTACAAATGAATTTAGAAAAATTCTTTTCTATTTCAAGAAATTTCTAGAAACCGCTTCATTTCTTGGTGTCAAAATAGGATATGTGGTATAAAAATAGAAAATCTATTTTATTTTTTTTTCCAAACCAAAAAAAGATCTTGGAGATTGTCTAATGCTTACTCTCAAACTCTTTGTTTACACAGTAGTAATATTCTTTGTTTCTCTTTTCATCTTTGGATTTTTATCTAATGATCCAGGGCGTAATCCTGGGCGTGAAGAATAAAAGACTTTTTCGTTGCTTGATTTTTTTTATTTATTAAATGTTCTTAGAATTTTATCTATTCTACATCATCTTTTCTCTATAATTTTAACTATTAAATAAAGAAAAAGACTTGAAAAAAAAAAATACCAAGTCATCAACGAAACCGGAAAGAGAGGGATTCGAACCCTCGGTACGAATAAGTTGTACAACGGATTAGCAATCCGACGCTTTAGTCCACTCAGCCATCTCTCCCAATTGAGAAAAGATAATTACTATATTCCAATTACACAACAAGTAGGGCTTGAAAAAAAAAGCCTATATATATATATATATATGTCTCTTTTTCTTTTACCCTTTTTATTACTTTATTACTATTATATACCAGTTATATATCAGTATTATATTAATATAATACTGATATTTTTTATATTTTATTTATTATTTAGTATATTTTATTATATATATTTTCTAATATTTAATACATCAACCCCCTAATTTTCATAATTTTCATAATTCTTTTCTAATCCTATCTTAATTATACCCGATTCTCTTACTCGACAAAAGGTTTCTTTATATATAAAAATCGATCATAGCGGGTATAGTTTAGTGGTAAAAGTGCGATTCGTTCTATTAATCCTACTACTAATAGTTAAGGGATCTCTCGGTGCATATTCCGATCAAAAACTTTATTTCTTAAAAGGATTGAATTGAATCCTTTACCTCTCAATAAAAAATTCGAGGAAAAATATACATTCTCGTGATTTGTATTCAAGAGTTAATTATAAATTGAAAAATTGGATTATGAAATTACGAAACATAATTTTTTTATTGGATCAGTACTCCCCTTTGAATGAGTATGAGTA